TATTTAAAATAGAGTTTTACAAAAATAAAGTACACCTAGCCAACACGATCCAATTGCCTGGGTTATTTTTTGTGCTACAAAAAACAAGGCTTGATGGTTACTTTGAAGGTCACAAGAGACAAAGTCCCAGCAGTAGCGGTCATACTATTGAAGAGCCGAGTGTTATCCATCCATACCAGGCGTAAAAAGCGTTCGTTCTGAAAAGAAACAGATGCCAGGCCAACTGAACTCGTTTATGTTTATTATGTCTCAAGTGAGAACTCATCTACAATCATATCCATGTCCAACTAATATGAACTTCCTTTGGAATTTTGGTTTCTTAGTAGGAATTTCTTTTGTTGTTCAAATTGTAACAGGTTTATTACTAGCATCTAGATATACTAGTGAAATGTCACATGCCTTTGCTAGTGTACAACATATTATTAGAGAGGTGTCTTTCGGTTGGGAATTTAGATTCCTACATGCTACTGGAGCATCATGTGTATTCTTATGTATGTTCTTACATATTCTTAGAGCTCTAGTGTTTAGTAGTTATACTTATCTAAGTCTAACTTGGATTACAGGATTAGTTATTTATTTTATTTCCATTGCAACAGGCTTCTTAGGTTATGTATTACCATGGGGTCAAATGAGCTTCTGGGGAGCTACCGTAATTTGTAACCTATTATCACCTATTCCATACCTTGTAACATGGTTATTAGGAGGTTTCTATGTAGATAGTCCTACATTAAAAAGATTCTTTGTATTACATTTTGTCTTACCATTTGTAGGCCTTGTGCTTGCTGTATTACATATTTTCTACTTACATTTAAATGGATCTAGTAATCCATTAGGTACAGAGACTGCTTTAAAAATACCTTTCTATCCTCATATGTTAAGTACAGATGGTAAAGGATTTAACTATCTAATCTTATTCCTATTAGCTCAATCATTCTTTGGTCTAATGGAACTATCACATCCAGATAATAGTATTCCTGTTAACAGATTCGTAACTCCATTACAAATTGTACCAGAATGGTATTTCTTAGCATATTACGCTATTTTAAAAGTTATTCCAAGTAAAACTGGAGGTCTATTAGTATTTGCTGGTAGTATTCTACTACTATTACTTCTAAGTGAGATTCGTTCACTTACTAGTATTATTCACTTACGTCAACAATTCTCCTCAAGGAATTGTGCAACATCTTGGACTATTATTTATATCTATTCATTTATTGCTCTTATTATTGTTGGAGCTCAATTACCTCAAGAAGTATTTATCTCATATGGTAGATTCTTTACCGTAATCTATCTTTTAAGTACATTTAGTTTATTTAGACTATAATTAGTTATTACAAAAAATTTCAACAATTATATATGAATTTTAGTCTTCTAACTGCTGCAAACCATAAAGAATTAGGTATTTACTATGTATGGTTTGCCTTTCTTTTCTCAATTGTAGGTACATTATTATCAGTATTAATTAGACTTGAGTTAAGTTCCTCTGGATTACGTATTGTAGCGTTAGAAAATCAAAACTTCTACAATCTAGCATTCACACTGCATGGTGCTATTATGATTTTCTTCGTAGTTATGCCAGGTCTATATGGTGGATATGGTAACTACTTCTTACCAATTTACTTAGGAGCATCTGAGGTAGCTTTCCCTAGAGTAAATTGTATTTCATTACTACTTGTTCCAATTGCATGGGTATTAGTAAGTACTTCTCTAATCTCTGAATTTGGTTCAGGTATTGGTTGGACACTTTACCCTCCACTAAGTACATCTCTTATGTCACTATCTCCAACTTCAGTAGATTTAATTGTATTTGGTTTAGCTATTTCTGGTATTTCTAGTTTCTTATCTTCTGTAAATTTCTTAAGTACAATTGCTGTATTAGGTGTTACTAATGGTGCAAAACCATGGTGTCTATTCACTTGGGCTATTGTATTTACAGCTATTATGCTAATCGTTACACTTCCAATTCTTACTGGTGGTCTACTAATGTTAGTATTAGACTTACATCTAAATACTCAATTCTACGATGCCTCATTTAATGGTGATCCAGTACTGTATCAACATCTATTCTGGTTCTTCGGACATCCAGAAGTATATATTATTATTTTACCTGCTTTTGGTGTTATCTCTCAAACATTATCTACTTCAGCAGGTAAAGTAGTATTTGGAGGTCCTTCTATGATCTTAGCTATGGGATGTATTACTGTATTAGGTTCATTAGTTTGGGCACATCATATGATGACAGTAGGTCTAGAAACAGATACTAGAGCATACTTCTCTGCTATCACAATGATGATTGCAATTCCTACAGGTACCAAAATTTTCAATTGGTTAAGTACTTTTATGGGTAATCCATTCAGTACAATTTCATTAGATATTTGGTATGCTCTAAGTTTTATCTTCTTATTTACCCTTGGAGGTACTACTGGTGTAGTATTAGGTAACACTGCTGTTGATGTTGCTCTACATGATACTTACTATGTAATTGCTCACTTCCATTTCGTACTATCTCTTGGTGCGGTTATTGGATTAATCTGTGGATATTTCTACTTTCAAGATTCAATGTTTGGTTATACAGCTAATGTCTTTACTAGAAATACATCAGATTCTCCATACTTAAGAGTATGGTCAATCGTATTCTTATTTAGTATTCTATTAACATTCATCCCAATGCACTTGCTAGGTTTCAATGTTATGCCACGTAGAATCCCTGATTATCCTGATTATGTAACTTATTTGAACACAATGTGTTCAATCGGTTCTATTAGTACTGTATTTATTCTATATTCCCTAATTCTATAAAAAAAGAGTTGACCGTGAAATCCATACAAAGATAAAACGGGAGATATATAAAACATGTTACTCTATCGGTAAAAAGGTACGCCGGGGATAACAGGTCGTAGAATTTCAGGAGCTCTGATCCTTGAATTCTATTAACACCTCCATGTCGGCTCATCACACCCTTGTACTTGAAGAAGGTTCAATTAGGAACGAGAGTTCACCGTGATATGTGATACGTGAGCTGGGTTAAGAACGTCTTGAGGCAGTTTGTTCCCTATCTGCCATTTTAAAAACTAATTGGTTGTATAATTCAACTACGAAATATCATGTGAAGTTTCATGTTCGCCTTATTTAAACAAAAAAAAGGATCAAATCTTCCTTGAGCGACTCGTTAGGCAAATAAAAAATTGAGCTATAACGCTATCTTTTTCTAATAAAACTTAATGCCTTCGATTTTAACGGTTTGCTCCTGAAAAAAAAGAAGTTTTGGTTTCTCTCAAGTTTGTGGTGACAGACCATTAAGAGATTTGGAAAAGTCCTCAATAAAAAAGATACGTTAAAAAAACACAGTCGGTGCGAAGTCGAAACAAGGTAGTTGATGGTGAACCAGTGGCTGAACAAAAAACGAGTCTTGTTTCAAATAGAGGTATTTTCATGGCTAGAGTACGTAAGGAAAAGGAAAGGTTAACCGCTGTCAAAAACAAAAACTATTTACATACACCCCTGAAAATTTGGAACAGGTGGATATAATTTGGTAGTGGAACATTTGAAATAAAAATTGGCAGCTGGAAGACGGAATCGTTACTAAGCGCCAGGTAGTCCTGGACACTGAATCCATGCGCGTGCCTATTAAATAATGGAACGGTCCCTGGCTGAATTTTATGATCCCAGGCTGGTTCAAAAAGTCAAACATTAGCCAAAAACTGGCGAGAAGGGAAGTGTGTTTCTTAGACAAAAAATAAGGGAAGTTTAGCCGGGAAGTTAGCGTCTAAAAAATATGATATAATTATCGCACAAGCACTCAGCAAGTTAAGAGAATGTATTGACGTGTTAAAAACTAGTTACATTATTTTTTAGGGTGCCGGGCAGATGTCATAAACTATACCTCCTCATCAAAGTTAGCAGTGTCTTACGTTTGAATCCAACAGACGCTCTCCGTTTTTTAACTACACTACGAAATGCCAAACTATTCAAGCAATTTAATTACTTTCTTATTAATGGAAGCGCTGGTACCTGGGTATCCAATCCAGTGCTCCTCATTCGGCATAGAGACTCAGCCTCAGTTCAACTTTGTACTGTTTTTTACCAAAGGGGACTCCAGAAGTTAAACTGTAGAGTCGAGATGGAAACAACCGGAAAGGTTACTGCATGTCCTAAAAAACTAGTTTTTTGTAAAATTCTCTTCTGAATAGATTTCATAGAAAACCTAAAATCATCATGTATGATTGACATTTAACCACTAATTATGAATCATCCAAGAATTGTTTAACATTCTCAGGTCCGGTCCGATTTTGCAATCTTCCAGTTAGATAAATTAGATCACATGTCTTCTAGTGCTTTGAGATTTGACTCAGTTTTTTATAAAAATTTAGTAGCAAATTGCTCATATTTAAGAATCTTTACTAAAATTTCCTTCTTATATGCAACTACCCTAAGATACTTTACTGTTGGTTTCTTATTCTCACCATTTATACTTACTGTATTCTTATTATTTAATTTCACTTTTAGAGAAGTTGGTACAACCTCAGCTTCTATGGTTTCTTCAATCTGTTTAGGTGTAATTAGTACAGAGTTACTATTATTCGTTAGCTTCTTCTGGGGTGCATACACCAGTATCCTATCACCTAGTTATATCACTGATACAACTTTAATCAGTCCTGCAGAAGGTCTAGTTAGTATCTCTAGTAGAGGACTTATTGTAACTATTACATTCCTTCTATCAACTGCTAGTGTTATTCTAGGTTATGGTATTCTAACCTCAGAAAAAGCCATTACATTAAATATCCAAAGAGGTTTCCTTGCTTTAGTAATCATTGCTCTATGCTTTACTAGCATCCAAGTTTGTGAATATCTAGGATTAGCTGTTTCTATTAATGATGGTTCACTAGGTACATATCTATTATGGATTACTGGTCTACACTTCTCCCATGTATTAGTTGGTGCTATCTTACTATTCTTTACTTTCTGGAGAGGTAGCCTACAATACAATCCACATACTCAAATTAGAACTTATACTTCTTCTAGTATTATGGTATTACCTCAATTAGAATCATATACATTACTATACTGGCATTTTGTAGAAGCTATCTGGTTAGTAATTCACTTCACTTTCTATACACTATAAATAAGAGGGATCTCGTAAACATGCGAACTCACTTGAACTATAAAACATACTTAACTTTTTAAAATAAAAATCCTTCATATTGACTATGCTGACTTTAGTAACGGAAATTTAATAGATTCAGCTATCCATGGTGATAAGATTCGTAAATACCGGTCAATTCAAAAAATAGCTGTGATGTAATAGAGCATAGGATAATGCAAAGTATCCCTGACTGGATTATGCAAAAACTAATTTTTATGAGAACAGCTTCCAAGCATACATTTGTTGATGTAATAGTAGAATTCATTTTTTTTATTGCCTGTCAAGTTCCTTTAATGTAGTTATCTCACAGCTTCTATTGGTCCAGATAAGCGATCTCATGTATGGTTAAAAAGTTTTTATTGACACCAGGCATGCAATACCAAAAAATTTTTATTGAAAAAAAAGCAAGATTGTTTTTTATGCATGGTAAGGTTTAGCGTGTACTTTCGAATGAAACTTTGTGCTCCACCGCTAGTCTCTTACCTCTAACATTCCTCTTACTTGATACTGTACGGACCATTACAACCTCCAGGCAAAGAATTTTCCACGATTCATAGAGACAACTAGTGGCATCTCTCACGATTTCCAGATGGTGAGTTACAAAGACGATTCTCTCCACACTTATTTTTTGTTTACAAGGGAAGTAAAGGTGCTCAGGGTCTTACCGTCGGGCCATAGGGTTCCTCATATTCAAGGAGTTTTCTATTTAAAAAAGTCTTACATTAGAGACATTAGGAAAGTCGTTACACCATTCATGCAGGACGGAATTTACCCGACAAGGAATTTTGCTACCTTTGGACCGTCAGATTACAGCCGCCGTTTACCCTATTTTTTATATCATGTTGAGTTCTCTCTTTCAAGATTATCTATTTCATTTCTATCCTCACGGGAACCTTTCCACGCTCTACCAATATTCGTTATAGTTTTTTATCTCGCGTGACGAGCGGTGTGTTTAAGGCAAGTAAAGATGCGCCCATAGTTTTTGTTTTTGGCGTTTAGAGCATCTTCATATAGGTAGTTTCTTTCCGAAACAATAACCTTAGGTTATACTACCAAAGCATCCATCTACAGCTGCGGAAACTGTCATTTTGTC